CATGTAATTACAGAAATTCTCAAAATGAAAGAATTGACGATAATAAGTATAAATATACAAAAACAAAAGAAAAAGATCCCTTTTTTTGTAATTCTTATGATGCAATTGGAGCTTATCGGCAGAAAAGAATCCATTTAGATAGTCCTTTGTGGCTCCGGTGGCGACTAGATCAACGCGTTATTACTTCAAGAGAAGCTCCCATCGAAGTTCACTATCAATCTTTGGGTACCTATCATGAGATTTATGGATACTTACTAATAGTAAGAAGTATAAAAAAAGAAATTCTTTGTATATATCTTCGAACCACTGTTGGTCATATTTCTCTTTATCGAGAAATCGAAGAAGCTATACAAGGGTTTTTCCGGGCCTGCTCATATGTTACCTAATCATAGGGTATCCAAGCTAAGCAGTTCTATGAAACCAGTGTGAATTCGAGTCCCTCCGGTTCAACTAGAACCATAATTCCTAAATTTCTACGCGAATCAAGATCGAGAAAAGGAAGTTTTCCAATCATTGACTCAAACCCATTGTCAAACCCTACTCATCGGAATATGGAGGTACTTATGGCAGAACGGGCCGATCTGGTCTTTCGCAATAAAGTGATAGATGGAACTGCCATTAAACGACTTATTAGTAGATTAATAGATCACTTCGGAATGGCATATACATCACACATCCTAGATCAAGTAAAGACTCTGGGGTTCCGGCAAGCCACTGCTACATCCATTTCATTAGGAATTGATGATCTTTTAACAATACCTTCTAAGGGATGGCTAGTCCAAGATGCTGAACAACAAAGGTTCATTTTGGAAAAACACCATCATTATGGAAATGTACACGCGGTAGAAAAATTACGACAATCTATTGAGATATGGTATGCTACAAGTGAATATTTGCGACAAGAAATGAATCCTAATTTTCGGATGACTGATCCTTTTAATCCAGTCCATATGATGTCCTTTTCGGGAGCTAGAGGAAATGCATCTCAAGTACACCAATTAGTAGGTATGAGAGGATTAATGTCGGACCCACAAGGACAAATGATTGATTTACCTATTCAAAGCAATTTACGTGAGGGACTGTCTTTAACAGAATATATCATTTCTTGTTACGGAGCCCGCAAAGGAGTTGTGGATACTGCTGTACGAACATCGGATGCTGGATATCTTACACGCAGACTTGTTGAAGTAGTTCAACACATTGTTGTACGGAGAACAGACTGTGGCACCATCCAAGGGATTTCTGTCAGTCCTCGAAATGGGATGATGCCGGAAAGAATTTTTATCCAAACATTGATTGGCCGTGTATTAGCGGATGATATATATATAGGATCACGATGCATTGCCGTTCGAAATCAAGATATTGGTATTGGACTTGTCAATCGATTCATAACCTTTCAAACACAACCCATCTCTATTCGAACTCCCTTTACTTGTAAGAGTACGTCTTGGATCTGTCGATTATGTTATGGCCGGAGCCCTACTCATGGCGACCTCGTCGAATTGGGAGAAGCTGTAGGTATTATTGCGGGTCAATCTATTGGGGAACCCGGCACTCAATTAACATTAAGAACTTTTCATACCGGCGGAGTATTCACAGGGGGTACTGCAGAACATGTACGAGCCCCTTCTAATGGAAAAATAAAATTCAATGAGGATTTGGTTCATCCCACACGTACACGTCACGGGCATCCCGCTTTTCTATGTTCTATAGACTTGTATGTAACTATTGAGAGTGAAGATATTATACATAACGTGACTATTCCGCCAAAAAGTTTTATTTTAGTTCAAAACGATCAATATGTAGAATCAGAACAAGTGATTGCTGAGATTCGCGCGGGAACATACACTTTTCATTTTAAAGAGAGGGTTCGAAAACATATTTATTCTGACTCAGAGGGGGAAATGCACTGGAGTACCGATGTATATCATGCACCCGATTTTACATATAGTAATGTACATCTCTTACCAAAAACAAGTCATTTATGGATATTATCAGGAGGCTCGTACAAATCCAGTGTAGTCCCTTTTTCAATCCATAAAGATCAAGATCAAACGAACGTTTATTTTATTTCTGCCAAAAGAAAAGCTAGAAATAGCTTTTCAGTAAATAATGATCAAGATCAAGGGAAACACAAATTCTTTACTTCGGGTCTTTCTGGTAAAAAAGAAAGCGTTATTCCTGATTATTCAGAATTTAATCGAATCTTAGATACGGATCATTCTAATCTCATATTTCCTTCTATTCTCCACAAGGATTCTGATTTATTTTTATTGGCAAAGAGGCGAAGAAATCGATTCATCATTCCATTCCAATGGATTCAAGAACGAGAGAAAGAACTATGGCCTCGTTCCAGTATTTCGATTGAAATACCGATAAATGGTATTTTTCGGAGAAATAGTATTCTTGCTTATTTTGATGATCTTCAATACAGAAGAAAGGGTTCAGGAATTACTAAATATGGGGCTATAGGCTTGCATTCAATCCTCAAAAAAGAGGATTTAATTGAGTATGGAGGAGTCAAAGAATTTAAGCCAAAATACCAAACGAAAGTAGATCGATTTTTTTTCATTCCCGAGGAGGTGCATATTTTACCTGAATCTTTTTCCATAATGGTACGAAACAATAGTATTATTGGAGTAGATACACGAATCACTTTAAATACAAGAAGCCGAGTAGGCGGATTGGTCCGAGTGGAGAAAAAAAACAAAAGGATTGAACTTAAAATCTTTTCTGGAGATATCCATTTTCCTGTAGAGATGGATAAGATATTCCGACATAGTGGCATCTTGATACCACCGGGAAGGGTAAAAAAAGAATTTAAGGAATCAAAAAAATGGAAAAATTGGATCTATGTCCAATCGATCACACCTACCAAGAAAAAATATTTTGTTTTGGTTCGGCCTGTAATCATATATGAAATAGCGGACGGTATAAATTTAGAAACACTTTTTCCCCCAGATCCGTTGCAGGAAAAAGAGAATTTAGAACTTAGAGTTGTAAATTATATTCTTTATGGAAATGGCAAACCCATTTTGGGAATTTCCGGAACCTGTATTCAATTAGTTCGGACTTGTTTAGTGTTGAACTGGGACCAAGGCAACAAAAGTTCTTCTAGCGAAGAAACCCACGCTTCCTTTGTTGAAGTAAGTACAAGAGATCTGATTCGAGATTTCCTAAGAATCAACTTAGTGAAATCCCATATTTCGTATATCAGAAAAAGAAATGATCCGTTAGGGTCCGTATTGATCTCTGATAATAGGTCAGATCGTACCAATCCATTTTATTCTATTTATTCCAAGGAAAAGATTCGACAATTACTTAAAGAAAATCAAGGAACTATTCATACGTTGTTGAATAGAAGTAAGGAATCTCAATCTTTAATAATTTTGTCATCATCTAATTGTTTTGAAATGGGTCCATTCAACGATGTAAAACATTACAATGTGATAAAAGAATCAATTAAAAGAGATCCTCTAATTCCAATTAGGAATTCCTTAGGCCCTTTAGGAACAGCCTGTCAAGTTGCAAATTTTTATTACATTTTAAAAACTCATAATCAGATCTCGGTAACTAAAAATTTGCAACTTGAAAATTTAAAACAGACCTTTCAAGTACTTAAATATTATTTAATGGACGAAAACGGGAGAATTTATAATTCCGATCCATGCAGTAACATCCTTTTTAATCCATTCAACTTGAATTGGCATTTTCTCCATCATAATTATTGTGAAAAAAAATCCACAATAATTAGCCTTGGGCAGTTTTTTTTCGAAAATGTATGTATAACCAAACATGGACCACACCTAAAATCAGGTCAAGTTATAATTGTTCAAATTGACTCTGTAGTAATAAGATCGGCGAAGTCTTATTTGGCCACTCCAGGAGCAACTGTTCATGGACATTATGGCGAAATACTTTCCGAAGGAGATACATTAGTTACATTTATATATGAAAAATCGAGATCGGGTGATATAACGCAGGGTCTTCCAAAAGTGGAACAAGTGTTAGAAGTGCGTTCAATTGATTCAATATCAATGAACCTAGAAAAGAGAGTTGAGGGTTGGAACGAACGTATAACAAGAATTCTTGGAATTCCCTGGGGATTCTTGATTGGTGCTGAGCTAACTATAGTGCAAAGTCGTATCTCTTTAGTTAATAAGATCCAAAAGGTTTATCGATCCCAGGGTGTGCAGATCCATAATAGACATATAGAAATTATTGTGCGTCAAATAACATCAAAAGTGTTGGTTTCAGAAGATGGAATGTCTAATGTTTTTTTACCCGGAGAACTAATTGGATTGTTTCGAGCGGAACGAACGGGGCGTGCTTTGAAAGAAGCGATTTGTTACCAAGCTATATTATTGGGAATAACGAAAGCATCTCTAAATACTCAAAGTTTCATATCCGAAGCGAGTTTTCAAGAAACTGCTCGAGTTTTAGCAAAAGCCGCTCTACGCGGTCGTATCGATTGGTTGAAGGGTCTGAAAGAGAATGTTGTTCTAGGGGGGATGATACCCGTTGGTACCGGATTCAAAGGATTAGTGCACCGTTCAAAGCAGCATAATAACATTCCTTTGGAAACCAAAAAGAAGAATTTATTTGAGTGCGAAATGAGAGATATTTTGTTCCACCACAAAGAATTATTTTATTTTTGCATTTCAACCAATATACATGATACATCAGAACACTTATTTCTAGGATTTAATGATTCTTAAGAGCGGATTCATCCCCTTTTTTTCTATTTGTGTTTTTGTGTTGCAGTCATTTGATTTGGTAATAGTACTAAAGATAATAATGAATCGAAAAAATAAATAAAAAAAAATGACCGGCTTGGATCGTGTATCAACGGCCAATCTCCGTTAGAAGAGAAGGTTCCGTGGGAACAATTATTTATTTATATTTTCAGGTACCTCATCTCTTTTTTTTTTTTTTTCAAAGAAAAAAAAAAGAGAAGACGTGTGGGGAGAAATGACAAGACGATACTGGAACATCCATTTGGAAGAGATGATGGACGCAGGAATTCATTTTGGTCATGGTACTAGGAAATGGAATCCTAAAATGGCACCTTATATCTCTGCAAAGCGTAAAGGTATTCATATTATAAATCTTACTAGAACGGCTCGGTTTTTATCAGAAGCTTGTGATTTAGTTTTTGATGCAGCAAGCAGGGGAAAACAATTCTTAATTGTTGGTACCAAAAAAAAAGCAGCTGATTCAGTAGCACAGGCTGCAATAAAGGCTCGGTGTCATTATGTTAATAAAAAATGGCTTGGTGGTATGTTAACGAATTGGTATACTACAGAAACGAGACTTCATAAGTTCAGGGACTTGAGAACGGAACAAAAAACAAGCAGACTCAAACGCCTTCCGAAGAAAGATGCGGCTGTGTTGAAGAGACAAATATCTCACTTGCAAACATATCTGGGCGGGATTAAATATATGACAGGGTTACCTGATATTGTAATAATTGTTGATCAGCAAGAAGAATATACGGCTCTTCAAGAATGTATCACTTTGCGAATTCCAACGATTTGTTTAATCGATACAAATTGTGACCCGGATCTAGCAGATATTTCGATTCCAGCGAATGATGACGCTATAGCTTCAATCCGATTAATTCTTAATAAATTAGTATTTGCAATTTGTGAGGGTCGTTCTAGCTATATACGAAATTCTTGATTAATAATAAGATAAGTAAATTATTTTTGGAACTCCATAGAATAGATTTATAGATTTATTGAATCGGTTACTATTCCTGAATCGCACAAAAGAGATAAAAATAACTGAGGCTATTATGTGATTAGTTGATATTCAAAATATACAATTCAAGCGGGCAAGTAGAAAAATAGATGGTTGAATCAAAATAATTCCTTTAAAATAAAGTTCTATTTCTTTCAGAGGGTAATATGAATGTTTTATTATGTTCCATCAACACACTAAAAGGGTTATACGATATATCCGGCGTGGAAGTAGGCCAACATCTCTATTGGAAAATAGGAGGTTTCCAAGTTCATGCCCAAGTACTTATTACTTCTTGGGTTGTAATTGCTATCTTATTAGGTTCATCCATTATAGCTGTTCGTAATCCACAAACAATTCCTACTGACGGTCAGAATTTCTTTGAATATGTCCTTGAATTCATTCGAGACGTGAGCAGAACCCAGATTGGAGAAGAATATGGTCCATGGGTTCCATTTATTGGAACTATGTTTCTATTTATTTTTGTTTCGAATTGGTCAGGGGCTCTTTTACCTTGGAAAATCATACAGTTACCTCATGGTGAGTTAGCCGCACCCACAAATGATATAAATACTACCGTTGCTTTAGCTTTACTCACGTCAGTAGCATATTTCTATGCGGGCCTTACCAAAAAGGGATTAGGTTATTTCGGTAAATACATTCAACCAACTCCAATCCTCTTACCCATTAACATCCTAGAAGATTTCACAAAACCCCTATCGCTTAGTTTTCGACTTTTCGGAAATATATTAGCTGATGAATTAGTAGTTGTTGTTCTTGTTTCTTTAGTACCTTTAGTGGTTCCTATACCTGTCATGTTCCTTGGATTATTTACAAGTGGCATTCAAGCTCTTATTTTTGCAACTTTAGCTGCGGCTTATATAGGAGAATCCATGGAAGGTCATCATTGACTAGTTTTCGACATAGTCTTTTTTTAGCTTAGCCTGACGCAATCTATACGCGTTTCCAGGTAATCTACTTAGGAAGATAAATATACATATAAAAATAAAGTATATATAAATACGATCTAGAGTAAGTAATAGTAAAAAAAAAAGATATTACGATATTAAGATTAAGGAATTGTAGAAAAAAGGAAAGAGATCTAAAAGATCTTTTTCCTAGATATAATTTCTGTTTGGTCGACGCCCCCCGATGAATATTTTCTTAATGGATATTTTCTTTATATTGTTTTGTTCATTCAATTCCAATATTAAATAAATATTAGTATATTAGTAGGTGGATTAAATATTAGTTTATCGGTAAGTATTATTCATAATATGAATAATAATTCTTATGGTACCTGTTTAGGACGTGTGATTAAAAAAATTATATAAAAAGATGGTATAGAGAATGATTCTCATTTCAGTTGATTTCATTCAATTCACCGATTGACCAAAAAAATTTAATAAATAATAACTTAGATGAACTTAGATCAATCAAATACTGGTATTTGGATTTCTATGCAAGCATTCGTCCTAACGAATTCGTCATTTAGATTGATTGTACCTATGTGGGATAATGATAAATAAAAAGGAACGATAAGGGTTTACAAAAAAAGATATTTATAAAAATATGGGGGGTTAGTTAGAAAAGGGGAGATCGAACTAGGTATATGTAATCTAATCGCTATAAGACAATCTTTGCGGATGTTTCTACGAATAGTTGGTTTACGTTATAGGGGAAAGACATGTATATGTGATATTAGATATTGACTAGGTATATATGAACTAAAGATATATCTAATTTGCCCTACTATTGTTGTGAATTTATATAGGGATTCCAGAGAAAGTCCTTCTGTTTCGTCTGTAATTTTTAATTTAATATTGAATGAATTTAAATCACGAAAAAGAACAAAGAAGGATTCGGAAGAAAAGAAAAAAGAAAGAAATGGAAGAACAAAAGTGGTACGGATTCACAAAATTACGTGGATAGGAACTAAAAAAAAAAGAGATATCGAAGTAGTTCTAATAATTCACGAATATTATTATTTCAATTCTGGGTTCTTAGTTACTTTGGTTACTTTAGACTGAATAAATTTTATCGATGGAATAAGTAAGTCATAATTCATTGGTTCATTGTATCATTAACTATTTCTTTATTTTTTGTTTTGGTGCGAGGAACTTATCATGAATCCACTGATTTCTGCCGCTTCCGTTATTGCTGCTGGATTGGCCGTAGGGCTTGCTTCTATTGGACCTGGAGTTGGTCAAGGTACTGCTGCGGGACAAGCTGTAGAAGGGATCGCGAGACAACCAGAGGCAGAGGGAAAAATACGAGGTACTTTATTGCTTAGTCTGGCTTTTATGGAAGCTTTAACAATTTATGGACTCGTTGTGGCATTAGCACTTTTATTTGCGAATCCCTTTGTTTAATCCTACAAAAAAAAATCCATATATATTTATTTTTTTTTTATTTTCTTGGATTTGCTGCTCTTGCTTTTTTCGAATTATATTCAGATTTCAATTTCGTTCGGACAACAACCCGTGTAAAGGACTTATTGGGGTAAAAGGAATTGGCATACCAATTCGCTTTCTTCCTTTACTCTCTTAATCCAATGGAACTTTTTTTTAAGAAGTATTGGAACAAACGAGATATTTCGAAACTCAAATAACATAAGACTCGATACCTAATTCGAATTCTAATAAGTATCATTCTTATCTTAATTGGAAATTAACAATTAAAAAAAAAAAAAATCAATTTATAAATCAATATTAGTTTTTACTCTATCTCTATTTAGTAGTATTTAGAAAAATAATAGGAAAAATACTAGAATAAATAAAAAAAAAATATAGATAATTAGTCTATCTATAAGACTAAGAAAGAGGAGATCATATGAAAAATGTAACCGATCCTTTCCTTTCCTTGAGTTATTGGCCATCCGCCGGAAGTTTCGGGTTTAATACCGATATTTTAGCAACAAATCCAATAAATCTAAGTGTAGTGCTTGGTGTATTGATTTTTTTTGGAAAGGGAGTGTGTGCGAGTTGTTTATTTCAAGAATAAGCTGGATCCAACCAACTGCACTTTATGTTTTGGTATAACTAGGAAAGAAAGGGTGCATGATTCCGCGAATTACTTCTGAATAAATTCATAAATCATATTTAAGAACCATAGCATTTCGTGAGTCATCGGTAAATCTACTTTGATTCTCTATCAACCAATAATGTGGGACCATTAACAGGGTTAAAGCTAAACCTTTTGAAGTTCAGATACAAGCATGGTACTCTTTCTACTACTATGTTAATACATAGTTAATACATAAATGTTTTCACAACAAAGAGTTGAAATTTTTTTTTTTTTCGATATAAAACACTCATGTCTATAAAAAACTAATTTGAACCTTTTATTTGATTGGAAAAAATTAGAAAAAAAAAATAGGTATTTCAACCCCCCCTTTTTCTCTTTTATCCAATGCTAAATCGATGACCTATGTTATGTATAAAGCAAGAGGAATTCTTTGGATTTGAAGAAAAAAAGAAACAACTTTGCTGACAATTATTTGTTTGGTCAGAAGAGTCCTCGGAATATTATTTTCTTAGATTAGTGATCACTTTCGATATTTTTCTATTTGAATATGAATAGAGGACAGGCTCATTATATTAAAATAAAAAAAAAAGATATGGGAATTATCATAAGTAATTGAGCGTGAGAGCCAAATGAATTGAAAGATTCATGTTTGGTTCGGGAAGGGATCGTGGAAGTTTTGAAATGAATGGAAAGATAATCTACTTTCATTAAGTGATTTATTAGATAATCGAAAACAGAGGATCTTGAAGACTATTCGAAATTCAGAAGAACTACGCGGAGGGGCCCTAGAACAGCTGGAAAAAGCCCGTTCCCGCTTACGAAAAGTAGAAAAGAAAGCGGATCAGTTTCGAGTGAATGGATATTCTGAGATAGAACGAGAAAAATTGAATTTGATTAATTCAACTTCTAAGACTTTGGAACAATTAGAAAATTACAAAAATGAAACCATTCATTTTGAACAACAAAGAGCGATTAACGAAGTTCGACAACGGGTTTTTCAACAAGCCTTACAAGGAGCTCTAGGAACTCTGAATAGTTGTTTGAACAACGAGTTACATTTACGTACCATCAGTACTAATATTGGCATGTTTGGAACCATGAAAGAAATAACGGACTAGTCCTTCTACTGCAGGTATTATTTTTTTTTTCTTAAAAAAAAAAAAAAGAATTAAGAAATATTCATGGTAACCATTCGAGCCGATGAAATTAGTGATATTATCCGTGAACGTAT